ATAGAACCAGAAGTGATGTGGATCATTCAGGAATCGAAGTCGATTTGCTTTATAAAAAGAAGATATCAATGAACTTCTATGAAATGGTTTCACGGGATTCAGCCAATTGTCTCGATCCTGGGATATCATTGAGAAATAGGAATCCGTGTTATCAAAGGATTTCCTGCGATTATTTCTAGTATGGAATGAGTCAATCATCCACTTTGGTATCTTTTTGAACAAAAATGGTAATATTGTTCCTCCATTGATCAAGAATTTCGGTCTTTGGGAAGTATCATGATCATCCAATAAAAATAAAAAGGGTTTCAATTTATTCAAATGAACGATTTGAACACCTATTGATTCTAACAACTGATTGCAGAGTTGATCATTCGGACCTTTCAATTCATAGATGTGGATCTCGGACCTATGAATGGGGATATTCCCGATACTCACAAAGAAAAGGGGAAGTGACTTGGACAAAAAGGGAAGTGACTTGGACAAAAAGAGAAGTGACTTGGACAAAAAGAAACGAAGTGACTTAGACAAATCTTGTTTGTCGATAGCCTCGGACCAATCAATCGAATATTGATTAATACGTAATCGATTGAACACTACTTGAAAACGGTTCTTCTGTTCAGAAACGAAATGTTCCAAATGTTCCTGGAAATTCTTGCTCCCATTGGAACATTTGTATCTATATGCATCAGGATCCCGATTCATGGATCTCTCGGTTCGAGAAATAAGAGGATCAAACCATTTCTTCTGACTCTTTTTCAAATTCGATAAATGTTGGTTGATCGTATATTTCATTATAGTTATATGATTCAGAGTATCATTTCCTATTCGATCCCTTTGAATTCCATATTCGAAGTTGCGATCGGATCTATTCATTAAAAAGAATCGATTCGATACATTTCTTATGTACCCATAGGTGCTATATTGGATTTGAATCAGATTTCGGATCAATCTATATTGATTGACTGCCTCCATTATGTTGTTGCTAGCAAATACCACTGTTTTTAGTTTTGGATCTTCCAAATCATTCCCGCAGTAGATCCGGACCGATTTTTTTCTGATCCTTCGATAAAAAGATTCATTCTCTTCATAAAAAAGAGGAGGTAGAACCAATAAAGATTTCTTTTTCGATTCATCTCTGGAGTTGAATACCTCATTCAAGAATTTTTTTTGATCCAACCCGTAGGAATCAATAGAAAAGGCAAATCCCCTATGATACACCAGATCCGGCTCGGTTATTGATAGAGTGAATAGATCTGCCATTTCTTGAAATCTCTCTTCTGATTCAAAATCGTGGTGTAACGTGTATCCCCCTTTGTTCCGGTCATGGAATAGATGAAATAAATCAAAAAATGGATTTTTTTTCAAGAATGAAATCTTATTGGAACTGTCCATATCCGGTTCATCCTTCGGAACCATATCACATCCCGGATCTGATGAAATAGGATGAATTGAGACGGTATTTTGTAAATACGTAATTATCTTGAATATATCAACCATTTCTTTATTTTCCGATCGCCTGGAAGGGACAAAAGAAACATCTTGTTTTTTCTTCAAAAATTTCTGATCTCTAGTGGACCTCTCAGTAGGATTCGAACCCAGATGAAGTTCTGACCATCTGTCAGAGAAAAAAGAACGAATTGATCTTGTAGGATTCCCAAGAAATTCTTCGATTTCTTCCGGAAGCAGATGATTATTCATCTGCTTCTCACGTTCCGTGAATAGCCGGGACATTGAGGAAGATCCAAAAAGGCATTTCGGGAATCGATCTGATTCTATCTCTGTTCGTTCCGTTTGAAGAAAGGAAGGATCCAAAAGAATCGATCTTTCTTTTAGTTGCTGAATCTCTGTTTGATCGATCAATGTGTGATATTCCGAATCCTCATTTCTAATGGAATCGAAATGATCTATGGATTGATCAGAAGATCCTTTCAATTGGCTAGAATCCCTTACTTGAACGAAAATAGATCTTGTGGAATCATATTGAATATTTGACAATACATTCCGTACCTTGCTAAAAAACTGATCCTTGTTTACCAACCACACATTGTCTAACCAAATCAAATTCTCTCTCGATACGTTCCTCAAAAAATCCGATTCGTGCTGATTCTTCCCCCAACTAACGAAGAGATCTTGGCGGAATTGCCACATATGAAATTGAGCACAATTTTGCAAAGAAATACCCCACTTCTTTCTCGAGAAGAGATGGGAAACATGCTCAATATCATTTGATTGAATAGTTGCCTCAGCTCCTTGTTGTTTGAAGAAAACCTCCCCTTCAATTGGTCTTTTTTCACGAAAAGCAGACATGAGATAACAAATCAAGTCTTTCCCTAAGATTTCGAATAGCTGTCCCGAATTCAAGTTGATTATGTTTCGCTTCTTCCTCGGAGAAAGACGATCAAACAATTCCCAATCATGGTCCTTGCGGATCGGATCATCCGTATAGGATAAAAAAAGAAACTCCAGATATTTGCTATCTTTCTCTTTGAATGAGATCTCA